ATTTCTGAGAGTTGTTTCATGGATCCGCAAGAGATTACTTGGGTTCTCCCAATAAATAAAAAGTGTATCATGCGGAGTTCGCGATGGTGGAGGAACCGGATCGGAAAAAAGAGGGATTTTAGTTGTAAGATATCTAATGAAACCGTAGCTGGAATTGAGATCTCATTCAAAGAGAAAGATAGCAAATATCTGGAGTTTCTTTTTTTATCCTATATGGATGATCCGATCCGCAAGGACCATGATTGGGAATTGTTTGATCGTCTTTCTCCGAGGAAGAAGCGAAACATAATCAACTTGAATTCGGGGCAGCTATTCGAAATCTTAGGGAAAGACTTGATTTGTTATCTCATGCCTGCTTTTCGTGAAAAAAGACCAATTGAAGGGAAGGGTTTCTTCAAACAGCAAGGAGCTGAGGCAACTATTCAATCAAATGATATTGAGCATGTTTCCCATCTCTTCTCGAGAAACAAGTGGGGTATTTCTTTGCAAAATTGTGCTCAATTTCATATGTGGCAATTCCGCCAAGATCTCTTCGTTAGTTGGGGGAAGAATCAGCACGAATTGGATTTTTTGAGGAACGTATCGAGAGAGAATTTGATTTGGTTAGACAATGTGTGGTTGGGAAACAAGGATCGGTTTTTTAGCAAGGTACGGAATGTATTGTCAAATATTCAATATGATTCCACAAGATCTATTTTCGTTCAAGTAACGGATTCTAGCCAATTGAAAGGATCTTCTGATCAATCCATAGATCATTTCGATTCCATTAGAAATGAGGATTCAGAATATCACACATTGATCGATCAAACAGAGATTCAGCAACTAAAAGAAAGATCGATTCTTTGGGATCCTTCTTTTCTTCAAACGGAACGAACAGAGATAGAATCAGATCGATTCCCGAAATGCCTTTTTGGATCTTCCTCAATGTCCCGGCTATTCACGGAACGTGAGAAGCAGATGAATAATCATCTGCTTCCGGAAGAAATCGAAGAATTTCTTGGGAATCCTACAAGATCAATTCGTTCTTTTTTCTCTGACAGATGGTCAGAACTTCATCTGGGTTCGAATCCTACTGAGAGGTCCACTAGAGATCAGAGATTTTGGAAGAAAAAACAAGATGTTTCTTTTGTCCCTTCCAGGCGATCGGAAAATAAAGAAATGGTTGATATATTCAAGATAATTACGTATTTACAAAAAACCGTCTCAATTCATCCTATTTCATCAGATCCGGGATGTGATATGGTTCCGAAGGATGAATCGGATATGGACAGTTCCAATAAGATTTCATTCTTGAACAAGAATCCATTTTTTGATTTATTTCATCTATTCCATGACCGGAACAAAGGGGGATACACGTTACACCACGATTTTGAATCAGAAGAGAGATTTCAAGAAATGGCAGATCTATTCACTCTATCAATAACCGAGCCGGATCTGGTGTATCATAGGGGATTTGCCTTTTCTATTGATTCCTACGGGTTGGATCAAAAAAAATTCTTGAATGAGGTATTCAACTCCAGAGATGAATCGAAAAATAAATCTTTATTGGTTCTACCTCCTCTTTTTTATGAAGAGAATGAATCTTTTTATCGAAGGATCAGAAAAAAATCGGTCCGGATCCACTGCGGGAATGATTTGGAAGATCCAAAACTAAAAACAGCGGTATTTGCTAGCAACAACATAATGGAGGCAGTCAATCAATATAGATTGATCCGAAATCTGATTCAAATCCAATATAGCACCTACGGGTACATAAGAAATGTATCGAATCGATTCTTTTTAATGAATAGATCCGATCGCAACTTCGAATATGGAATTCAAAGGGATCAAATAGGAAATGATACTCTGAATCATATAACTGTAATGAAATATACGATCAACCAACATTTATCGAATTTGAAAAAGAGTCAGAAGAAATGGTTTGATCCTCTTATTTCTCGAACCGAGAGATCCATGAATCGGGATCCTGATGCATATAGATACAAATGGTCCAATGGGAGCAAGAATTTCCAGGAACATTTGGAAGATTTCGTTTCTGAACAGAAGAAGCGTTTTCAAGTAGTGTTCGATCGATTCCGTATTAATCAATATTCGATTGATTGGTCCGAGGCTATCGACAAACAAGATTTGTCTAAGTCACTTTGTTTCTTTTTGTCCAAGTCACTTCTCTTTTTGTCCAAGTCACTTCCCTTTTTGTCCAAGTCACTTCCCCTTTTCTTTGTGAGTATCGGGAATATCCCCATTCATAGGTCCGAGATCCACATCTATGAATTGAAGGGTCCGAATGATCAACTCTGCAATCAGTTGTTAGAATCAATAGGTGTTCAAATCGTTCATTTGAATAAATTGAAACCCTTCTTATTGGATGATCATGATACTTCCCAAAGACCGAAATTCTTGATCAACGGAGGAACAATATTACCATTTTTGTTCAAAAGGATACCAAAGTGGATGATTGACTCATTCCATACTAGAAATAATCGCAGGAAATCCTTTGATA